CTTTAAGCGCATTTCTCAGAGTAATTTTGATTCCAACTCCACCCTCCCGGAGTTCATTCTCCGGGGAACCCCATTTAAATTATTTCGGTGTATTCTTTCCAATCCACTTTTTCTCTGATTTCGTTGGAAATCATATAAAGACAATTCCTATTTGATATAGCTATTTGTGCCAGTATTTTACGATTAAGAAGCAACTGCCTCTTATATAAATCATGTATTAATTTACTATAACTATAGGATACTCCCTTTTCTCGAATTACTGCGTTTATCCGAGTGATCCACAAACGACGAAAGTTTCTCTTTTGCTTATCCCTATCCCGACGAGCCGAAACCAAAGCTCTTATTTTCTGTTGAGTAATCGTTCGAGTAAGTCTTGAATGAGACCCTCGAAAACTTGATGCAAATAAACGAATTTTTGTTCTACGTTTTCGGGCTATATATCCGCGTTTAACTCTAGTCATTGAATAAATAAAATTTTGACAAATAACTAATTGATTTTTTTCTTTCAGTTATTATTTTTCCCGTCTTGGCCTATTAATAACTAATAACCAAACGGATTTTTCCAATGTATAAAATCAAAATTCCAATGGCTTTGGCTACTATAACCTTCCCGACCACGATTTTTTGGTATTTTACTGCGAAATATGAAAGAAATAGGAAAATTTCTTTTGCTAGGTGTCAAAAATCTAGTCAAAAAAAAAAAAGAAATAGAAATTAAATCAATAAATAAATAGTGGGTTTCCTCGTTTCTATGGTTACTTCTTAAACGGCGAGGTCTTCTCTATACACCGGAGCCTTTGGCTTCATTTAATATTTCATCAATGTTATTGGTAACTTGTATAGTTCACACCACACTCTTTGGCTCTACCTATGAATTATCCAGTAATAGGTCTTTCACAAAGAGACCCACCTATACAGTAACGGTATTTAATTATGAAAGTTTGCTGGGTAGCTGACCCTCGTACTCCGTTCTTGACCGAGCGATAACTTCATTTTTCTGTTTTTTTTTTTTGAATTTCAATAAGATTTTTCCGCTTAATGGATAACCATTTGCTACCAATGGAAAATTGTGTCTCATCTTAAATTCAGGTGATTGGATTTGCACCAATGGAAACCATAAACTTTCTACACAATAGAAGGATAGATTTGCTTATTTTTAGATAGTGAATGGAGTCCCTTCTTCCATTCTATCCTATTCACTGGTACTGATCATTCATACTGGAAGCGGTTTTCTTGGCTTTTTTGTGTCAGCTCATGATCTAAACGAGTCGCACATACACCCTAGTACATGTTCCTCGACGCTGAGGGCACCCCCGAAGAGCGGGCGATTTCGTGCCATTTCGAATGGGCTGTCTTGTATTTCTAATAAGTTGTTTAATAGTTGGCATGTTGAGTCATATACATAATGGGCTGGTTTAGATTGATCCTAACCGGATTTTTTTTATTTAATATTTATATAGTCAACTCATAGATAAAATATCAAATCACTGATTTGCACAAAATCCATTTTTTCATTCAACTGCTACAAGATCAACAATTCCATAAGCTCGGGCTTCTGTTGCTGACATAAAAACATCTCTTTCCATGTCTTCAGATACAACCCATAAAGGTTTGCCCGTCCTTTGTACATAAACCTTTGTGAGGGTTTCGCGTAGTTTCAGCAGTTCTTCCGCTTCCAGGATAAATTCTCCCGTTTGTGCTTCATAAAAAGAACTAGCAGGTTGATGGATCATTACCCTGATAATAGTTCTATCTGGTGTGATGAAAGAAACAGAAAAGAAAGATAAAGAAAAATAGGAAAAAGGATAGAATTGAACAACCGTACGGGCATTATCTTTTATGCATTGCATACGGCTCTATAATGAAATTAACCCCTACTTTCCCGTTCAAGAAAGATAAAAATAGAATCTATCAACCCCAGATGGGTAAACGATCAAAATGCCACCCTTCTTTTTTTTTTTTCGGAGAAGTTCAAAAATACTATGATGGCTCCGCTGCTTTCTATTTTAAAATGGATTCTTTTTTTTGTCTTTGATTCAGCAATCCCAAAGTTTCTTTTTGAGCTAACCAAAAAAGAAAATTTGGTTTTTTTCGCACTCTTTTTTTATAACTTAAATATTGTTAAGAGCCCATCGGTGTGAAAACAAATAAGTTTGTGACGCTGAATTGGACTTCCGATAGATAAGAGAAAGTCGGAAATATCTTTTATCTCATACTACTCTCTCGATACATAATCAAATCTTTTGAAAAAAAAAATAAAAAAAAAATTCATATCGAATTCGAAGTGCCATGCTATTATTACTTAATATTCATATGGCGAAGGCATAGTTTTCTTTTTTCTCTCAAATAAAAAAACTTCATTGGCGCCAAGCGTGAGGGAATGCTAGACGTTTGGTAATTTCTCCTCCAACAAGAATAAAAGATCCCATTGACGCGGCCAATCCCATGCATATTGTATGGACTTCTGGTCGTACAAATTGCATAGTATCATAAATGGCTACTCCGGGTATTACCCATCCGCCAGGGGAGTTTATAAACAAATAAAGATCTTTGGTCTCATCCTCAATACTGAGATATACCATAAGACCAATAAGTTGATTCGAGATCTCGCTATCAACCTCTTGGCCTAAAAAAAGTAATCTTTCTCGATAAAGTCGGTTGAGTAGGGTAAAATTGTATCCCTTAGGAACCGTACATGCACCTTTTGATGCATACGGTTCAAAAAAAACAGCGAAGAAAAGAATCAATGTATAGATTCCAGCCCTCTTTCTTTTATTTTTCGAGTTTTTCTACCTTTTTACTTTTTCTTCAATTTTTCAAAAAAGATGCATTTTGATTTCTTCTTTGATAATATAAAAAAAGGGGTAAATAAACTTATCGAATTTACTTCTCATTGATGTATTCTTTCATCGAAATTCAATCCAAATCGCGATGATATTTTCTTGTTCCTGAATGGGCCTCTTTCATCTTTTTAGGTTTATGCTCTACTCCGGGTAAAGATCCGCCCGATTTTGATTTGCACATATAGGACAAATCTTCCCATCACCATTTCTTGTTGTTATGACTTTACAAATAATCATTTATGATACACGTAGTAATCATAAATATATTACCAATTGGGTTTTTCTAAACGGAGTCTGGATACCTCATTTTTTTCGTCCAGCCAAAGCCAACCATAAATTATTCTAATTGATATAATTCTATGAATTCCCCCAAATAATGCATTTAATTGCAGTTCACGCTCCAATTTTTCGATGATTCAATTTATCTTTCTTGGGCGAAACAGAGGATATCTCGGTCGGGGGAGAGAACGGGGAAATTCCATATGACCCAATATATCTGACAAGTCGCACTATACGTCAACCCAAGATGCATCTTCCTCTCCAGGACTTCGGAAGGGTACTTTTGGAACACCAATAGGCATGGATTGAAAGAAAAAAGGAATTAAATACTATAATTTCACTTTGATGTGGAAACGTAACAATATGGTTTTATTGTCTTTATAATATTGACTTTATCATATTTATTTTATCCCTAGATTAGAAAAATTTAGAAAGAAATACAAAATAAATAAAGGAAAATTTTTACGAATAGATCCTTCTAATGATAAATGAAGGATGGACACATTTACTCATAGAAAATGGTATCAATCCACCATTGCATATTGGTACTTATCGAGTATAGAATAAATCTGCTTCTCTTTGTTCTTACGAACCGAATTCTTCCATTATTACGAATAGAATATAGAATCCTAACCCTTGTTAGGAAGTAATCTACTGAACAGGGGAAGTCTATAGGATAGTCATAGTATAACCTTTCCAATGCAATAAAGTTACGTAGTGTCTATTTTTCTTCGATAAAGGGGTATTTTCCATGGGTTTGCCTTGGTATCGTGTTCATACCGTTGTATTGAATGATCCCGGCCGGTTGCTTTCCGTTCATATAATGCATACAGCTCTGGTTGCTGGTTGGGCGGGCTCGATGGCTTTGTATGAATTAGCAGTTTTTGATCCTTCTGACCCTATTCTTGATCCGATGTGGAGACAGGGTATGTTCGTTATACCCTTCATGACTCGTTTAGGAATAACCAATTCGTGGGGGGGTTGGAGTATCACAGGCGGAACTGTAACGAATCCGGGGATTTGGAGTTACGAAGGTGTAGCTGGGGCACATATTGTGTTTTCTGGCTTATGCTTTTTGGCAGCTATCTGGCATTGGGTCTATTGGGATCTAGAAATATTTTCTGATGAACGTACAGGAAAACCCTCTTTGGATTTGCCCAAGATCTTTGGAATTCATTTATTTCTCTCCGGGGTGGCTTGCTTTGGTTTTGGTGCATTTCATGTAACAGGTCTGTACGGCCCTGGAATATGGGTGTCCGATCCTTATGGACTGACGGGAAGAGTACAGCCTGTAAATCCGTCGTGGGGCGTGGAAGGTTTTGATCCTTTTGTTCCGGGAGGAATAGCTTCTCATCATATTGCAGCAGGTACACTGGGCATATTAGCGGGTCTATTCCATCTTAGCGTTCGACCGCCACAACGTCTATACAAAGGGTTACGTATGGGAAATATTGAAACTGTACTCTCCAGTAGTATCGCGGCTGTCTTTTTTGCAGCTTTTGTTGTTGCTGGAACTATGTGGTATGGTTCAGCAACTACTCCCATCGAATTGTTTGGTCCCACTCGTTATCAATGGGATCAGGGTTATTTCCAGCAAGAGATATATCGAAGAGTTAGCGCCGGGCTAGCCGAAAATCAAAGTTTATCAGAAGTCTGGTCTAAAATTCCTGAAAAATTAGCTTTTTATGATTATATCGGCAATAATCCGGCAAAAGGAGGATTATTTAGGGCAGGCTCAATGGATAACGGAGATGGAATAGCGGTAGGATGGTTAGGACATCCTATCTTTAGAGATAAAGAAGGGCGTGAGCTTTTTGTACGTCGTATGCCCACTTTTTTTGAAACATTTCCAGTCGTTTTGGTAGACGGCGACGGGAT